GTGAACCAATACGCCCATTCCTACGTGAACCAATTCTTGGTATAGCTTTTGTCATATTTTATCATCTCATATTTATGAGTCAGAAATATACAAAAAGAAAAGATACGGAGATATCCATTTCATGTTAAAACAGACCCTTTACCTTATTTTTACATATTGTACTTATTTTCAAATTTTTGAAAGTAAAGTTCTTTTTTAGAAAGATTACCCTTGTCTCTGTTTATGTTTCGGATTGGAACAAATCACTATAATTCGTCCACGCCTGCGAATCAGTCGACATTTTTCACAAATTTTACGAACGGAAGCCCTTATTTTCATATTTTTTATTCCTTACCTTAATTCTGAATCCACTTCTTGGAAGAGAATAAGTCTCTTTAATTTTTTTTTTTTGAACTTCGAATTGTATACCCGTGGTTAAAAAAATAACCTAATCGTTCGAATCTTTGTTGCGAAGTCGATAAATTATACGTCCCTTGGTGGAATCATAACGACTTACTTCAATTTTGACTCTATCTCCCGGTAGTATCCGTATAAAACTGCGCCGGATCCTCCCCGAAACATATCCTAGAATTAGATCTTCATTATCTAAACGGACCCGGAACATACCGTTGGGAAGTGATTCAGTAATTAAACCCTCATGAATCAATTTTTGTTCTTTCATTCCAGGTAACCTCCTTGAAGTATCAACTAATGGAGGAAGAGTTATATAACTCACTTTTCCTCTCTATTTTACAAATAGGAAGTTAGAGATCAAATTCGGATACCAGAGGTCTAAGATTACCATATATAACACAAAATTTCTCCTCCAATTCTTTCTAGTCGAGCTTCTCGATCTGTTATTATACCTCGAGAAGTAGAAAGAATTACAATTCCCATTCCACCTAAAATCTTAGGAATTCGTTGATAGTTGGAATAAATTCGTAAGCCGGGTCGGCTGATACGCTTTAAAATGGTTCTAGTTTTATATATTCCTTTTCTGGTTTTTCTATGTCGCAGAGTTGAAACCAAGAAATATTTGTTACTTTCCTGATGTTTCCGAACGTTTTCAATAAAACCTTCTCGTAGAAGTATTTTAACAATGTTTTCGGTAATATTTGTAGATGCTATTCGAACCCTTCCTTTTTTATCCATGTCAGCATTTCTTATAGAAGTTATTAGATCGGCAATAGTGTCCCTACCCATGACGAACTATAATTATAGGTTCCTCCTAATTTTGATATAATCAACATGTTTCCTTTTTTTTTTCTTTTTTTTTATAAAGTATATACGTGAGACACAATCTACTAATTTGATCTATTTGATCTATTTCAGATACCCTACTATATCATAGTTTCATCTACTACTATTTATAATACTTCGGGAGCTAATGAAACTATTTTAGTAAAATTCAACTGTCTCAATTCTCGAGCGATTGCACCAAAAACTCGAGTTCCTTTTGGATTTCCTTCTTGATCAATGACAACTGCAGCATTGTCGTCATATCGTATTATCATACCGTTTTCACGTTTGAGTTCTTTACATGTACGTACAATTACAGCTCTAATTACTTCTGATCTTTCTAGAGGCATATTGGGAACTGCTTCTTTGATTACAGCAACAATAACATCACCAATATGAGCATATCGGTGATTACCAGCTCCTATGATTCGAATACACATCAATTTTCGAGCTCCGCTGTTATCCGCTACATTCAAAAGGGTCTGAGGTTGAATCATATCATTTTTATTTCAATCTGTTATTTCAATGAAAAGTATGAAAGAAAAAAAAGAAATATTGTCAGTCCAGAAATAAATAAACCTGCGTTTTTTCATCCCCAATACCCCTTTTTGTTTAGTTCTACATCTCTATCCTGAAATAAGAAATTGAGTTCGTATAGGCATTTTGCGCGCAGCTATTGAGATAGCTGCTCTAGCTACAGTTTCGGATACTCCACCCATTTCATAAAGTATTCGACCCCGTTTAACAACGGATACCCAATATTCAGGGGATCCCTTCCCCGAACCCATACGTGTTTCCGCGGGTCTTACTGTAACAGGTTTGTCGGGAAATATACGTACCCATATTTTTCCACCACGACGCGCATATCGTGTCATTGCTCTGCGCCCTGCTTCTATTTGTCTAGCTGTAATCCAAGCAGGTTCAAGTGCCTGAAGAGCGTATCTGCCGAAACAAATATGATTGCCTCGACAAGATATTCCTTTCATTCTTCCTCTATGTTGTTTACGAAATCTGGTTCTTTTGGGGTTATAGTCGATGGTTGTTTCTTAATTCCATCTCTACTGCAGAACCGGACATGAGAGTTTCTTCTCATCCAGCTCCTCGCGAATGAAAGGATTCAAATTCAATAATATTATAGATACACATTAATAGGTACACATTAATAGATAATACACCAAGTAATGGCTTTTATTGATATTTAATTTCTTACATAGGAAGGAAGATGTAGATACAAGATATATAATACAGCTAGACGTGTGTGTACATTTATGTATCTTTATAGATAATGTAATGTTTCTCTTTTTTATTTTTATAACATAACGAATCCTTTCCTTTTTTTTTTTTTACCTCTATTGAATTACGACAAAAGATTGTAATCCAATAAATAGAGGTTTCGCGGGCGAATATTTACTCTTTCCTGTTTCATTCGTAGGTTCAATTCATGACCTCTCAGAATAAATCAATTTTTTCTTGGTCCGTTCCGCCATCCCACCCAATGAATTATTAGGATTCGTTTTCAATAGAATCCTATGCAGTCACAGGTTCTGTCGTTCCCATAGCTTCTCCATTAATGGTTAGGTCTGAACTTTGCAATGGAGCTTCCAACAAAATTCGTTCCCGAGTCAATTTCCTCAGTTTTTATTAACCCGAAGGCTCTTTATTATTTTATTCTATTGTAAATTATTTCATTTTAAAATTCTTATATTTCTAATTATCTTATCAGTATTGATTATCAGTATTGATGCTTTATCACACTGCCTTTTATGACGTGATTCATAGACCATACATATTGGAATCATATATCATTGATATTTTTGTTCTTTCTATCATCCTTCCATTTATCCATATCCCTTTATTTTTTTTTCTTTACAACCCATAATCAGATTTATTTTTTCTTGAAAGAATTTCAGTTGCTACAACCATATGATAGATTCACTCATTCATATAGTGACTGTTTCTTGGGATCGCGACAATACGAAGCAATAAGTTGGTTATTAGTTTATTTTATATAATTACAAAGTTTATAGCGGGGGTCAGTCTATTTTTTTTTTGAATCCCAACTTGAAACTATAAAAAAACTAACGAGTCACACACTAAGCATAGCAATTATACCAAATGATCAATCGAATTTTTATTTAACCTTATAGAATTAGAATTGTTCATTTTTTTTTTTTAACAGAAAACGAATGAAAGAGTTTGTCATTTTTTGTTTTATCACTGGACAGAATGGGAAGACAAGGTCGATTATTCCTCGTCTACAAATATCCAAATTTTTATACCTAATACTCCATAAATAGTTCGAATTGTATAGGAACAATGATCAATTTTAGCGCGAATTGTTTGTAGGGGAACTCTACCCTCTCTGATCCATTCGACACGTGCAATTTCTTTTCCGTCGATACGGCCTGCTATTTGCACTTGAATTCCTTTTGTATCCGTTTGTTCAGTTAATTCAATAGCTTTTTTCATTGCTTTTCGAAACGAAACTCTATTTTTTAATTGTAAAGCTATATATTCTGCAAGAATATTAGGTTGTCCATAAGGTTTTTCAACTCTTGTGATAGCAATGTTGAGTCTCCGGTTTACAGAATGAAACTCCTTTTGTACATTCATCTGTAATTCTTCGATTCCTCGTGTTTGCCCCTCTATTAATAAATTTGGGAATCCAATATAGATTATGACTTGGATCAAATCGATTTTTTTTTGAATTGTTATACGTGCAATTCCTTCGAAACCTGAGGATATTTTCCTATTTTTTTGTACATAGTTCTTGATACAATTCCGTATTTTTTCATCTTCCCGTAGACCCGCGGAATAATTTTTTGGTTGTGCGAACCAAAAGGAATGATGACTTTGAGTTGTACCAAGTCTGAAACCAAGTGGATTTATTTTTTGTCCCATATTTTTCTATTATATATATATATATATTTTTAATATGAATCTAAATCTTAGATTGATCTAAAAATAATTTTGATTTATCTTTTAATACAATTGTTATATGACATGTCGGTCTTTTTATCAGATAACTACGTCCTCGAGCCCGGGGTCTTAACTTTTTCACAATGGTACTCCTATTGGCTTCGGCTTTACTAATGAATGAATCAGCTTCGTTCAAACCCATATTTTGATTAGCATTTGCTGCTGCAGAATAAACCAATTTGAGAATGGGATAAGATGCTCGATAAGGCATGAGTTCCAGTATCATAAGTGTTTCCTCATAGGAACGCCCGCGAATCTGATCAATTACTCTTCGTGCTTTTAAAACAGACATACATATATGTTGAGCTAAAACTTTTACTTCTTTACCTGAACTTGAGTTCTTTATCATAGGGTTATTCCCTACCTTTTTGAAATTTGTCATAAATAAGGTTATCCCCTGCCTTTGTTTGATTCACATCTATTTTTTTTTCTATTCTGAATTCCAATTAACTTAACGACGAGATTTATTATCGTTTCTTGCATGTCTCGCGAAAGTCAGAGTAGGCGCGAATTCTCCCAATTTGTGACCTACCATACGATCTGTTATATAAATAGGTAAATGTTCCTTTCCATTATGAATAGCGATTGTATGGCCAATCATTGTGGGTATAATGGTAGATGCCCGAGACCAAGTTACTATTATTTCTTTCTCCTCCCTCATGTTGAGTTTTTCAATTTTTCCCGCTAAATGATTAGCTACAAAAGGATTTTTTTTTAGTGAACGTGTCACAGCTGATTACTCCTTTTTTTTTTACATTTTAAAGATTGGCATTCTATGTCCAATATCTCGATCTAAGTATGGA